GAAAATATACTAGATTATTCGAGTCGAATTGAAATTCATTTTCAACTCATTCATAACTGTTTAGTCAAAATAACAATTTATTTTGATTGAACTGCTTAGTTTTGTTTGCTGTGGTACATGTATCATTTCAAGATTCATCGACTTGAATTGTTCCATTTACTTCAATTTTATTTTTATTTCGATATCAATTATAAATATATATTGATCTTGCTCTTATACTTTATACAAATAAGACTCTTTTCTCGATTATACAAATAAGACTCTTTTCTCGATTTTTCATCTCACTTCGGATTCTCTATAAAAATCTATAAAAAAAAAAGAATTCAAAATAGAATTTTGAATAAAATACTAATTAAATAAAATACCAATCCATATAAAATCTATATAAAAATAGAAAATACTATATTCTATATGTAATATAGTACCTCCACCTATATAATATAAAAATAAAATATAATAATAAATAATAATAATATTAAACATTAATGGAATAGGATCTTATATTAACTAAATTCGACTTCTATTCTATATATTCTATTTCTATTCTCTATATTCTACTTCTATATTCATTTAGAAATTTATATAAATATATTAATTAAAATTAATTCAATTATTAATTCAATTTATTAATTATTCAATTTAGCAATTCAATGTTAGGGCAATAAAAGACTCCTTTCTTTTATTGCTATACCTTACCTAGTATAGCAATATAAAGAAGAGCCCATTTTACAATGTTAAATGTTAATAATGAAAGTTAATAAAGATCCTAATTTTTCAAACTCCAGCTTGTCTATAAATAGAGTAAGTCGTTTTTAAATCCGTGTAACTTACGAGTAGATTTGATTTTTGTTGAGTTAGGTTGGAATTTGTTTTTAAATGAGTTCGTGTCATGATTTTGACTCCAAAAATTCATTAGGCTTAGGCGGGTATCCCAAAGACAAAGAAAAAAAGTATCACTAACTCTTTTTGATTGCGGATAGGAAAAGGGAAAATTCCTAATGTAATTGACTTAGGAAAGAAAATTGGGTTTGTTTAGCCAAGACAAGATAAAAAAAAATAGCTATTGGTTCTATTGAAGTGCACTTTTTTTGATTTCGGCTTTATACTCTATCCTGAATGATTCCTGCGAGCAAGCTTATGAGAATGCTTTTTTTTTCGTTTTTCGATAAACCAAGCAATTGCAAGTGGCTAGTTACAAACAATACAATAATGAAGAAATAAAAACTATACAATTTTTGTCTTTGTATCTTTGTATTTGAATTTTATTTCATTTTTTTTAGGGCTATACGGACTCGAACCGTAGACTTTCTCGGTAAAACAGATCAAACTGATTATTCTCAAAATGATTCGAACTGTTTCAAAGACCCAACATGCATTTTTTTGCATTGGGCTCTTCCATTAACTGATATAAATAATCAGTTAGTCTACCATAATTCTCTTGACAAGAAGATAAGAAGATGGCTCCATGTGCTCTGATTTCTTATTTGGATTCCGATCTGAGAGCACTACCGAAGTGTTTCAAAGAAGGTTATCCTGACGTAGGTTTGCTTTTGGCTTAGATCAACCTAAGTTAAATGAAGTCTCCATCGCCCCCCTTTTATTTAAAAAATCCAATATGAAACTTCATACACCTTAAAGTTCATAAGATAGGACGAAAAAAGAATTTTTTGAGGTCTTTATACTCATTATGCCTAGCATTGAATAGAGTTAGTATTCCCCTTATCAATATCTTAAATCAATAATGGGTTCTATTGGTTGCCTAAAATCTAAAAATATAAATAGAAAAGGGGCACCTAAATTGGACCGAATCTTTTGTCAGGCTATTGTTCTCTTGTTCCCTAAAAGTCATGGAGTAAGACATCAACTTCTCAATAAGTTGTTTGATTCCATAATGTACTCCTCTGAAAAAACATCGGCGCGCGTGTAAACGAGGTGCTCTACCTAACTGAGCTATAGCCCTTTTGCTTGTGATATATATTTTATCATGTCAATAATTTCTTGTCAAGATGAATATTACATGATCCAACTTTTATCTCTTTGATCGGTATTGCTTATAAATAATATTACATTTATAATCCATCGATGTGATGGGTTCCATTTCTTTCTCTTTTTGATTCTAACTGACCTACTTAACTCAGTGGTTAGAGTATTGCTTTCATACGGCAGGAGTCATTGGTTCAAATCCAATAGTAGGTATAACTTATTAGATATCCGAATCCATGGTATCTAATAAGTTTTTCTAGCCGCCTTAATTTTATTGATTTTTGATATTTTCCATTCCATTCTATTTCTCTTTCTCTAGTTCATTGTTGAATTTGAAAATTTTTCGTTGTATTAGATAGAATCCGATTCCATTTATGATTCTAGTCAATTGGCAGAATTAAAAAATAAAGTGTATAAACAGAATTTCTGTTTATACAGAAGTTTTTCTTTTGATTATTCGGGCGCACCGCCAACGGGTTATAGTTACGAAATCACATTGATAGCCTCTACTCGTGCT